AAAATATGAAAGTATTTTCATTTTATATATCAATTTAAATAGAATTGAATGGAAATGAATACGATAAAATCGAATTTTTCTTTGAATTGATAGTTTAAAAAATAAATTATTGACGAGCCACAGCAATTGCACCTATTAAAGCAACTAAAAGAATTATTGAAATGAGTTCAAATGGAAGAAAGAAATCTGTTGATAAATGAATTCCTATTTGTTGACTATTATTTATCAAATCTTGTTCTAGAATCTGGTTTGATCTTGTAGTCCAAATAATCCCATACCATGACGTATTTAGAATAGTATTAATTAAGGAAATAAAAAGACTTGTACAAACCAACGAAGTAGCCCCGTCCCCAACAGTACAAAGATTCAAATCTTTGTCATATTCTGGCCCGTTCATGAACATTACAGCAAATATTATTAAAACATTTATAGCTCCCACATAAATAAGGAGTTGCGCAGAAGCTACAAAATGAGAGTTTGATAGAATATAGAATAAAGATATACAAACAAGAACGAATCCCAGCGAAAAGGCAGAAAAAATAGTATTGGTAAAAAATACCACTCCTAGACCCCCTAATATAAGACCTGACCCCAGAAAGACTAAAAGAAAATCATGTATTGGTCCAGGTAAATCCATTATATGTAAAATAAGAGATAAAAAAATCGGAATTTTTCATGATCTTATTGACTTGAACAGGAAAAAGGAGGTTCATGTGTTCTTAATTGGTAAATCCTAATGCGGACGACTTGATGTAGGTAAAGTTATTAGACCCATCACATTCTTTTTTATCGGAAGGATAGTTCGAAACTATTTGCAATCATTACATTAAATAGATTTTCAATACAAAACAAATTAAGTTGCGATTTTCATCAACCAATAGAATAGTGAATAGTCGAGATTTGTAGTTAGTAACCAAGAATCCATTTTTTGAATTTCAATTAAAATGAAATAAAAGAAGCTTAGTATGGGAATTGTTCTTCAATCACGAGATTTCTCTTTTGTTTGAGGCGAATTCAAAATTGTTTGAATTGTGTAATCATCCGTTATTGATATTGGTAAACGACCCAGAGCAATTTGATTATAATTTAATTCGTGACGATCATAAGTAGAAAGCTCATATTCTTCAGTCATTGATAAACAATTTGTTGGACAATACTCAACACAATTCCCACAAAATATACAGATTCCGAAATCAATACTGTAATTAAGCAATCGTTTCTTGCGAATATCAGTTTCCAATTTCCAATCAACAACGGGTAGGTCTATAGGACATACACGAACACATACTTCACAAGCAATGCATTTATCAAATTCAAAGTGGATTCGACCACGAAAACGCTCCGATGTGATCAATTTTTCATAAGGGTATTGAATAGTTACAGGTAAACGGTTAGCGTGGGATAGGGTAATTATAAAACCTTGACCAATGTACCTTGCCGCCCGTACTGTTTGTTGACCATAATTAATGAACCCAGTTACCATAGGGAACATATGATAAATATCAATAAAAAATTGGATTTTGTTTCTTTCTCTTGTTTGCTACAAGCTATAAATTGAATTTGAATATTTGACTCAAATATTCGATTTTATAGAATTTATAATGAAAGGAGTTGGGAAGAAGTTGTTAATAATAGATTACCTAAAGAAATAGGTAAAAGAAATTTCCATCCAAGATTTAATAATTGGTCCATTCTTAGTCTAGGTAAAGTCCATCTTGTTGCGATAGAAATGAACAAGAAAAAAAAAGTTTTAGCTAATGTAATGAAAACACCAATTGTCATTCCAAAGACTCCATACGCTTTGTTTATTTCAAAAAATTCAGGAATGAATATGTATGGAATAGAGAGATTCCAACCACCCAAGTAAAGAACTGTTACAAATAACGAAGAGACTAGTAGATTTAGATAAGAAGCAACATAAAATAAACCGAATTTTATACCTGAATATTCGGTTTGATAACCTGCTACTAATTCTTCTTCGGCTTCTGGTAAATCAAAAGGCAATCTCTCGCATTCTGCTAGAGAAGAAATTATAAACACAATGAACCCTATAGGTTGCCGCCACAAATTCCATCCCCAAAAACCATATTTTGACTGCGCCTCAACTATATCGACTGTACTTGAACTGTTAGATAATCATAGTCGATAAAAAGATCACTCTTATCATCGCTATTACAGAACCGTACATGAGATTTTCACCTCATACGGCTCCTCGAGAGCCATAAATAAATCTAAGGACTTATTCGATATTCTTTAATCTTGATATGTTTGGATAATCGATAAAGTAAAAATCAATAGAAAGTTCCTGAATTAGACCAATGGAATTCTGTCTGCTATACTATAAAAAAAAAGTGCTTCAGAATTGATCTCATTCTTTACTTTAAGTTTAAGAATTTCAAGTTTTTTTTTATTGAGTAATAACTTAATCCTTAAATAAAATACTCTATTTACCAATAATAAATATTTCACCTTATTATTTTCGATTCCGAAAAAGAATTAAACATTCATTTATCATTTATATTGCATTTCCATTCCATGAATATTTTTTTTGCAATTACGTATTTAATTTTTTTTCGTTCCTCTTATTTCTTTTATTTAGGCTTAAAATAAAACAAAGTAAAGGATTACTTCGTTCCTGATAGTCATTCACTTAATCGGTGGATAGGAGCATACTCTGGATCGGAATTTTTTGGAGTACTACTTGATCATTTCTACCAATTTAAAGCACCAATTTAGTATTTCTTTTATGTATAAATATTTCTTCGGATAACTTACACAATCTCTATTACGAATCCTTTGTGTACTTTTGTGTTCCTAATCATCCACTCATTTTTGCTCAATCTCTATGGTAATTCATAGAAAAGATAGTAAAAACTCCATAAAGTTGATCTTTTCAACCCGCTTCAAGCCCTGATGACTAATTAATCAATCTTGGGGTAAACAGTCTTGACTGCTTATGTTTATTTTCGTTTAACCCTTGTACCTGGGAAATGAGATTCAAATTTTTTACGGCGAATCGCATTTCCAAGCCGTTTTCTTTCACTCATCTAACTATCTGGTTTAGTTTATCAACCCGAGCAGTGAATAAAAAAATAAAGATATCTATTCAATACGTTTAAATTTCATTCTTCGTAAAAACTTCAAAAAAAATGGTGGAGGAAGACTTATGTCTCAACGAATCACACGTAGAGATATTGATAACACGCATAGAGTTAATGGTATTTCATAACTAATTGATTGGGCAGCAGCCCGTAAACCACCTAAAAAAGAATATTTATTATTTGATCCATATCCTGACATAAGAAGTCCAATTGGAGCAATACTTGAAATGGCGATCCATAAAAAAACACCAATACTGAGATCGGCTAGAACAAGGTGATAGCTAAAAGGAATTACTAAATAACTTAGTAAAATTGATATGACTGCTATAGAAGGCCCGATACTAAATAAAAGCATATCCCCTCTAGATGGAAGAAGATTCTCTTTAAAAAGTAGTTTTGTCCCATCTGCTAGAGCTTGAAGAATTCCCAACGGACCGGCGTATTCGGGTCCAATACGTTGTTGTATACTCGCGGATATTTCTCTTTCTAACCACACAATCACCAGTACACCTATTGTGATTCCCAATACGAGAATCACAATAGGGACAAACATCCATATAGTCCCATAAATCTCTTTTAAGGATTCCAATCTGGAAAAAGAATTGATAGTTTGTACTTCTGTTGTATCAATTATCATTTCAACGATCAACTTCCCCCATAATGATATCTATGCTACCTAATATCGTCATAATATCAGCCAATTTCATTTTTTTAACTAACTGAGGAAGAATTTGCAAATTGATAAAACCCGGTGGGCGAATTTTCCATCTCCAAGGAAAAACACTTTGATCTCCTATCAAAAATATTCCCAATTCTCCCTTTGGGGCTTCGACTCTCACATAAAGTTCTTGTTTCGACAATTCAAAAGTAGGAGACGGTTTTTTACTAATGAATCGATATTCAAAATCATTCCATTCAGGATATTTTATCCTATTAAAGCGTCGGATTTCTAAATTTTCATAAGGACCCCCTGGGATTCCTTCTAAAGCTTGTTGAATAATTTTGATGGATTCCGCCATTTCGCCGATTCGTATTAAATAACGAGCTAATGAATCTCCTTCTTTTTGCCATTGGACTTCCCAATCAAATTCGTCATAAGACTCATAATGATCAACTTTACGAAGATCCCATTGTATTCCGGAAGCTCGGAGCATTGGTCCTGATAAACCCCAATTTATTGCTTCTTCTCCACCAATAATGCCCACCCCCTCAACTCGTTCTAAAAAAATAGGATTTCGCGTAATAAGTTTTTGGTATTCATCAATCCCTGTTAAAAAATAATCACAAAAATCTAAACATTTATCTATCCATCCATAAGGTAGATCGGCAGCTACTCCTCCGATACGAAAATAATTATGCATCATTCTCATACCGGTGGCAGCTTCGAATAAATCATATACCAATTCTCTTTCTCTGAAAATATAGAAGAAGGGGGTCTGTGCGCCAATATCTGCCATAAAAGGGCCAAGCCATAACAAATGAGAAGCTATACGACTTAACTCCAACATAATTACTCTGATATAACTAGCTCTCTTAGGTACTTGAATATTTCCCAATTGTTCTGGTCCATTTACAGTTATTGCTTCTGTGAACATAGTAGCTAAATAATCCCAACGTGTTACATAAGGCAGATATTGTATAATTGTTCGGTTTTCCGCAATTTTTTCCATTCCTCTGTGTAAATAACCCAATATTGGTTCACAGTCAATAACATCTTCACCATCTAAAGTAACGATGAGTCGGAGAACGCCATGCATTGATGGGTGGTGAGGGCCCATATTGACTATCATGAGGTCTTTTCTTGTAATTGGTACAGTCATAGGTTTTTCCCCGATTCATTCTTTCATGAATTCATTTTTCTATGAATTGCTGAAAACAAAAAGAAGTTCATCAAAATTCAAGATCTAATAAATCAAATAATTCAAAACGACTCTTCAAATTAGCGTGTTTTTAGCTTTCGAATGTTCAATTCATTGATTAATTCTTTATAACGTACTTTATTTTTTTTTGACAAATAAGCCAATAGTCGTTGACGTTTTCCAAGAATTTTTCGTAGACCTCTTTGAGATGAATAGTCTTTTTTGTGTAATTCCAAATGTGAAGTAAGTCTCCGTATCTTATTGGTAAAACAGAATACTTGAAATTCAACAGACCCCCTGCTTTCTTTGTTTTCTTCATGCGAAATAACAGATATGAATGAATTTTTTGTCATAAATTCTTAACCTTCCTTCCTTTTTTATTTTTACCAAATATGGAATTTTCCCGATCAGTAATAATGCCAACTATTTTAATCTGGTATACACAATAATCCGAAATCTGAATTTCTTTATTTTCTTCATTCATTTTATCAAAGATAATAAATAAAGAAAATTCTGTTGATTCATTTATGGATATAATTGATACGTCATCGAATTAGTATCATGTATTGGAATTAAATGTAAGACAAGGCGCATGTGCATCTATTTATGTACCAGATGATAAGGAATATATAAGATGAATTATCATAAATTCATTTTTAATCGTGGATACATATGTATTCTTAATATACTAAAACGACTGCTGTTATGAGTATCAAACCAATAACGATTCATACAAGCTAAATCTTCTACTCGATAATTGGGCCAAAGAAATAATTTTAATTTTATAAGTTGATTTTTATCTCGATCAAAGCCTTTGCTTTCATCAAAAAATTGATTACAGTTTTTTACCCCATTCCCATTGCAAAATACTGGTTTTTTATCTTTATCCACACCATTATTATTCCGTGAATTGAAACAAATTAGAATTCTTAATTCTCTACGACACCGAGGCGATAAAATATTTTCAGGAGCAAGCAAATCATAATTGTTTTTGTCTCGATTTTTCGTCATCCTTTGATGTCTTGGAACCAATTGAGCCAAATTCTTTTTAGCAACATTTTCATTGTATCTTTTTTGATTATTTTGGCGTTTACTCTTATGAACCAATGAAATATTTATGGTTTGATACATAATAAATTGTTCATCACCCTTTACAAACAGACGAACCGGTTCAATAATCAATACCCCCCTTTTCATGAATTCTGTAAGAACTAAATCTTTCGGAATCCGCATTATATTCAGATTCATTTCTCTCCTTTCAATAGAGGATATAGTAATTTCTGTTGGATTTATCAATTTAAACAGGAAAGAATATACTTTGAGATTTTCCATCAGTTTTTGATTGAAAGAATCATTCCATTTCAATTGAAAAAGCAAATACCTTTTTAGGAAGGAATATAATTCTGTTTCTGTATTACTCTTGTCTTGCTTTTTCTTTCTACGTTTTTTTATATCTGATTCCATATAACCTTCTTCAATATTGTTTTGTTGGTTTGAGAGAACAGATTCAGAGTTCTTTTGGACATCTAATCCAAGATCTCCTTGTCCTACGAATTCATTTTTATCTTGATTTCGATTCTCTAATTCAAGAATTTTTTTTTCATTTGATGGTATAAAAGGATTCTTTTTTTTCTTTCTATTGATGTTTTTATTTTCACTCAAATTTTCACTTACATTCAAATTTGAAAAAAGGAAATCAATTGGTATAACCCAAGGTTTCATTTTATATGCATTATAAAGTAAGAAAAATTCTGGGAAGAACCAAAATTCTAGATTCGATATAGGATTATTTAGTATTTCTTCGTTCATTCCCATCCAATCAAAAACGTTTTTTTTTTGATGGGGTCGGTTGATTTCTTGATAAATTGTGCAATAAGAAATACCTTTCTTATCAATTTTATTAACAATTTCAGAATTCTTAGGTTTAGTCTTAGTATTTTTTGTATTTTTTTTATTGCTAGTACTGGTATCGACCCAGGCTCCAATGTCAATTTTTTTTCTAAGATAAAAATGGAGAATTTTCCAATCCAAATATTTTCTATCTGTATTTTTCTCTATATCCATAATATTACTTATTCCTAAATAATTAGTGATAGGGATACTCCACCACATATCAACTAATTTTTCTTTATGTATGTTGTAATTATAAGGATAAGAAAATCCTTCGTTTTTATTTACTTGGAATGGTAACCCATAAGGATATGACTTTTTCTTATCTTCATAATCTTCATAATAAAGAAATTTAGATGATAAAACATCATATCTATAGTTTTTTTTTAAATTCTCTTTTTTATCTGATAATAAGAATAAATGGGCTTCGGAATTTTTGGCATTTTTGTAATTAATTAATTGTTCTTTTTCATATTCATATGAATTCCATTTTTTTTTTTTTAAATTTTTATTTTCAACCTTGACTCTATTTCGCCATTTTTTTGGTACTAATCGAGACCATTTTATCTCAGATAAATCGTATTGATAATTACTTTTTAACCATTTTTTCCATTGATTCATTTCAAAATTTGGAAGTTTCTTAGTCCTTAGTTCGTAAGGAGGTATTCCTTGTGTTTCAAAATAATCTTTTATTTCTTTTTTAAGAAATAAAGACGTTCCATGATATTGAAGGACAGATCTTAACTTAGATAAGTTATCTATTTTTGCTTGTGATAATTTGTAAAATACATAAGCTTGCGACAAAAAAGATAAATCCGAATGAATCTTCGAATTCCTATTAATATTACTACTAAATTGGAAAAGTGATTTTTTTATAGTCGAAATAAACTGAATTTTATTTTCATTTGTTGTATCAATCCGTTCTTGACTTGTTTTATTATTGGAAATGGGTTTTTCAATTAATTTTTGTTTTGATTCAAGAAAAAGTTGTGTATTAATTCTGGGAATATTAATAATATTAATAATATATAGAAATAGATCTACATATATTTTTTCTCTAAAAAATTTGAAAAAATAACTTGATTTACAGATTAACCGAGCATTTCTTCTTTTAAATATCTGACCAATATTTTTGCGTGATTCGAATCTTTTAACACCATAACGTGTTTTGTTAGAACTAATATTTACTTCTATTCTCTTTTTCTTCTCTTTTTTCATTTTTTCTATTTGATTTCTGATTGTCCTTGTTCTATTAGCCAGATCTTTCATTTTTTTTTCTGTCACGGAATAATTTGTCGAATTCATGAATTGGGCTTGAGTGGATGATTTATGACTTATCTGAATCTGATTATTGATTATCGAATTTTTTTTTTTCGATTTCTTTTTAAAAAAAAATGGAAGACTTTGAATTCTTAGAACTTGTAAACACTTATTTCTAAATTTTTTAATTTTTTTATTGAGTTCTTTAAAAATAGGTTTAAAAAAGGAAGGCCGTTTTCGAGGAGAACCAAAAGGAAGTTCAGTTTCCATTCCCCAAACTGTTAAAAAACAAACATCATTTTTTTGTTTTTGTTCTTTTTCTTTCTGTTTCATTTGATCTCGATGAGAAAGATGTATCCTAGATCTGTGCCAAGGTTTTAGACAGAAAGGAGATAGTATCTTTATCTGAATACCTTCTGTTAACCAATTTTTAGGAAATTCTGTTTCTGATAATTGAATACCGTTATAGGTACATTTAATATGTATTTCTCTATTCCACTCTTTAAAATCCGCAGACCACTCAGGATTTTGGAATAATAATACACGGACGATATTTTTTGCTATTATAAATAAAGGAAATAAAATCTGTTTTCTAAGAATTGACTGAGTTGCTAATAGCAAACTCCTTGTTACTTGAGCAAATACAGTGGTATCCCAGGTTTCTTTTATTCTTATTCGGATTTTTTCTTGTTCTTTTTCGTACTCTTTTTTTTTATTCCCCCCCTTTATTTCTTCTTCTTTATAATCTGAAATTTGAAGTTCTGGGGTTTTTTCCATACGATTTCTAAAAAGTCCTTTAATTAGTCCGGAAAGATTAATCAAAAAAAAATCGAATTTTTTTTCTAAAAAAAGTGGGGAACGTATATTTGCTTGAAACAGTTCCGCAATAACTATTTTACGTCTTTGGACACGCATAGAACCTTTGATTACGTCTCGACGAAAATCTGATTGTTGTGAATATTCTACCGAAGTCGTTTCATTTGTTTGATCCAATTTAGTTGTCTCCATAGTATCGGCCTTCTCTTGGTTATCCATAAAAATCATTACAAAGTTAGGTGTTCTTGAGCGAATTTGAAAGTCCGATCCCACCCCTTCTTCTTCAAATTTTTCTTCTTGTTCTAATTCGTCGATTAATTTGTATGACCAGCGAGGAACTTTTTTACTGATTTCTTTTATTCCAAAAGATTTTTTTTGAATCCCCTGAGTAAAGGAATCGCCTATGATTGCATCATCGAAAAATTTTAAAAATTTTTCTCGATCTTCTGAACCCATTTTCCTTTGTTCTGGAAATAAAGGACTTCCTTTCAGATTCGATATTGATTCTCCAGCAAATTGACTCCCGAAATGCCAAATTTCGGTTGATAGTGATTTTTTATCAAATGTATCTATTTTCTGTTCAAATTCGTGGCAATTATAATCATTCTGAAAGATACTATGAATCTTATTTATCAAAATTCCATCTATGGGATTTTTTTTTACTGTAGTTTCATTTATAATGGAGGGTGAAAATAATTTTTTTATTATCCCACGATAGAATCCATTTAATAAAGGATCATGAATTTTTGGTAAATATTCTTTTTTAGGTTTATCCTTGCATAATCGAGTTTTTTTTTCAAGTGCATCTATATAAATAAGTCCTTTGTCTAGAATTTCCATTCTATTGTCTAGAATTTCCATTCTATTTACTATTTCGTTTCTTAAGCTGTTCTTTTTTTGTTCATTGGTATAAATCCAATAATTGTATAGTTCATCATAGAAGAATTTATCGGTTGTAGACAAAGAAATCTTTCTTTGTATCATTTCCCATAAAATTGATAAACTGGGTGGATATGTAAAAGAAATTCTTTGTTTTCCATCATTTTGACATGTATAAAAAAAATATTGTGACAT